TTCTAGGATCAAGCAACTCGGGTTTTGTCGTTATAGAACATGAGATTTTATAGAAGCAATGAAAAATAGATACGAGTAGAACCCCAAAAGGGAGAAAAAAAAGAATATATAAAAGTTATACAAAAAATTATATAAGAATTACTACCCCTTTCTATTTCTTTATTTCCTTAATTGCATTTTATTTGATTAGGACCAAGCTACTTAAAAACCTCCGCCTTTTTTAAAATATCCCGAACAGTTCCTGTAGGCTGAGCACCCTTTTCAAGGAAATATAGAATAGCAGGAACGTTTAAATAACTTTGATTCTTTATCGGATCATAAAAACCCACGTTCCGAAGATCTCTTCCTTCTCTTCGGGATCGAACATCAATTGCAACGATTCGATAGACGGCTCATTGGGATAGATCTAAGTAAATGAACAAGAACCCCCCTAGAAACGTATAGGAAGTTTTCTCCTCGTACGGCTCGAGAAAAAATGATTTGGAGTTTTGTCTACGTATAGAATTCTAATGAATGGCAAAGGAGTTGATAAAATAAATTAGACTGGGATTTAACTCATTTTTTTCTTCGTCCTTCCTGAAAAAAGAAAAAAATCATTTATACCCATAACTCAAGTTGGATAATTCTCAAATAGCTTAAAAGAAAAAATATTTAGGCAATTTATTTAATTTTTTGAATGGTCTTTAACCCCCCCTTTTTGTTTGTTTCATTTAAAAATATATTTGGATTCTTTATTATGATCCAGTTATTGAGACAATTGAAAAAAGGGCGTTTCCTTGTTCTGGGATCCTTTTTCTTTGTTTTAAATCAGTGGGTTTAGACATTACTTCGGTGCTTCTTAATCCTTCCAAAATGGCAGCAACATACCCCTTTTGTGATTTCTTTCTATCAAAGAATCATACAAACGGCCGATTCCCGCGCGATACACTTTTAATCGAAAGAGTTTTCTCAATTCCAACAAATTTTCCTTTTGAATTGAAAACTTGACCGAATCGGATCCTTTCGATTTCTATATTGATGATATACTTACGAAGTTGTTCCAATTTATTGATTGGTATTAACCCTAGATTCTTGCACCCTGAAAGATGAATCCATACTTTCTACCCGAGCTCTATCATGTACTATATTCATTACAACCTAACAAAAAGAGGGATTCTAGTGAAACAGAACAGATGTCGGGCCAAGAGCACCTTCAGTCTTAGAAAAGATGGCGGATGTAAGAATAAAAATCCACACCGGATCGTGTCCTTCAAGTCGCACGTTGCTTTCTACCACATCGTTTCAAACGAAGTTTTACCATAACATAACATTCCTCTAATTTGGAACCCGTATGGAATTGATTCAATTATGGAATCATGAATAGTCATTGGTTCCGTCGATACATAAGCATATTAATCTATACCCTTTTTTCTTCTATACAAAGACGGCAAAAAGTTTTCTGAAGCAATCTTAGCAAGACCCTACCTATTATTGTATGTTATTGTATGAATGCAATACTTTACTTTTTTTTTGAAACCTAATAGAAATATAGAAAGAATACGAATAAATGAATTCTTTTTTACTCTGGACTCAATATGGCCCATTTCCCACTTATTTGAATACCAAAGATTCAACTCATAAGCAATCATTAAAATTTTTTATAATCGAAAAAGTTTCCTATTTCGACATCATTATCATTATTTGAATAAAGTTTGACAATAAAGACTAAAAATTTGATCAAAAAAAAAATAAAATGAACTATTTCAATATCAAGAGTTAAGGGATTACAATTCTTTTTCACAAAAACCGAAAGGCTTTTGTCACTGAAAAATAACGAAATCGGATGATAACAATACATACATATTATGTTAAGCTAAGCATTCCATCATTTTATATGTATTTTTTTGTTTAACCCGGGATTAAGTAATCCTTATTCAATCTTGGCATAAAGTAAAGTGACTAAAATCTATGAATTCCCCTGTCTCAATCGTTACATAGATTTACAATTATTCATTAGAGCCAAACAAGAAATAAATTTCTAAAAAGTAAAAAAAAAAAAAAACATCCGTTACGTATATAACTTGATTCGTTGTTAATAAGATAAGATAAGATTGGGGCAGACACAGATATTTAAATGAATACCTCCCGTTACTAATTAAGAACTTTATACCCCCAGATTCTCTGGGAATGCTGAATCAGAACAAAAAAAGGATCCCCTTTGGGGAGGGGGACTATCTAGGGACAAAGACAAACAAGTCCAGATTAGGCCCTTGCTCCTAATTTTTTAGTTTACCCTAACCCAGTCTTAAGAGACTTAATCCCATTAATTGAATGTAATAACCTCCCTATTGTTTAGAATTAATAGATCCTAATAATTGGGCTACCCCATTTTAGTTTAATGGATAGAGAATAAGAGATAGGAAAGAAAGGCTCTTTTTGTGATTCAAAATTAAATGTATCGTTGAAAATTCAAAAAGATATGAGACGTAAGGTTTTTCTTCAAATGAAATAAAATAGCTAA